CATTACATTAATTATATTCATAAAATTTTTTATAAAATAATAAAAATCTCAAAATATTTAATTCTATTTTTTTCTTATTAATATTAATTTAATAAAATTAATAAAAAAATAAAGTAAAAGCGGGTAGCGGGAATCGAACCCGCATCGTTAGCTTGGAAGGCTAGGGGTTATAGTCGACGTTGATTCATCATTTTTAACGTCTCTAATTCAAAACTGAACGTGAAACTTTGGTTTCATTCGGCTCCTTTATGGAAGATGTATAAATTCCTATATTAAGACATGAACGAAAAAAAAAAATTCCACCCATAACATCTATGTCAGCTTTTCTGTCTGAATGTATTCAGAACAACCCGCTTTCTAGACGATCCCTATAGAAAAGAGGGGGATTATATTATAACAACCTTTCTAGTTACTTCGTTCTCTATTTCTATGTGAGAGAATCCTTAGGAAAAGCATTTTGTTTCTACCGAGCTAAAACAATTTGTCGATGTCTCTAGTAAACCAAAGTCATTGTTTAATAGCCATTTTGCTTCAATTTCCGTAATACAAATTCCAAATTAAAGATTTAGTTACGATTAGAAAGCCACTTTCTATCTTTATCCATGGATCCTTTACTCATACTTATTCAATTAGAAGTATTGATCTAATTAAAAAAAAAAATTATGTTTCGTAATCTCATAATCCAATTTTTCAATTTTTAATTGATTCTTGGATACAAATCACGAGAATGTATATTCTTCCTCGAATTTTTCATTGAGAGGTAAAGGATTAAATCCTTTTAAGAAATAAAGTTTTTGGTCGGAATGAAATATTAATCAAACCGAAAGACCCCTTAACTATATAAAGGGTTATAGAACGAATCACACTTTTACCACTAAACTATACCCGCTACAATCCGATTATTGTATATAAATGAACCTTTTGTCGAACAAGAAAATGGGTCGTAATAAAAAGTTAAAAGAGTAAAAAGAAAGGATAGGATCATAAAATAATCATGAAAATTAGAGCGTTTACGTGTTGTATCAGAGAACCCAATGAGATTCGGAAAAGAGAATTCATTAAATTTCAATAACTAAAACTAAATAACAAGTGTTTTTTTGCCGGAGGTTTTTGACCTAGACGTCTCGACAAAACTACTTAAGCCATAACATACATGAAAATGTATTGTGCAAGAATCCACAGCTCCCTTTTTGTTATTTATTTACTTTAACTAAAATAAATTTACTTTAACTAAAATAAAAGGAATAAAGAAAATAAAGAATAAATATAAAAAATTAAGATAAGAAACGACACTTTGATTCGATATCATTTGATTCTATATCATAGAAATCAAAAGAGTTTTTATTTTTCCAATCGTAATAACAAGCAAGTATTTTAGTTTTCAAATAAAAAAAAATTATTTATGATTCGTTGGAACAATAAATGGCGGGCCCGGCCTGGTCAGTACTTAGCCGGGCCGTGGAACTAAAAAGCACTCTCGGATGAAAAAAAATATTATATATTATGAAGGGCTCTTTCAATCCTTATTTTTTATAATGTAACATAGTATTATCCTTTTTCAATTGGGAGGAGAGATGGCTGAGTGGACTAAAGCGTCGGATTGCTAATCCGTTGTACGAGTTTTTCGTACCGAGGGTTCGAATCCCTCTCTTTCCGTTTTTGTTGATGACTTGGTATTTTCTTTCGAATTTTTCGCGAGCTCTTTTTTTTTTTTTTATAGTTAAAAATGTGTAATAGATAAAATCCTACTAAGAACATTTAAAAATCAAGCAAGGAAAACAAAAACCTTATCTTTTATTCTTCACGTCCAGGATTACGTCCTGGATCATTAGACAGGAATCCGAAAATAAAGAGAGAAACAAAGAATATCACTACCGTGTAAACAAATAGTTTGAGAGTAAGCATTACATAATCTCCAAGATTTTTTTTAGTAAAAAAGAGAATAGATTCTCCGTTTTTATACCGCATACCCTACTATTTTGATTTTTTATTTTGACACCAAGAAATAAAGTGGGGTGATCCAGATTTTTCGCGGTTGTACAAGAATTTCAATATTTGAATTGAGGGTGTAAGACTTATCTGATCTTATCAATTCTTTTCTTTGAATTTTTTTTTTTTCAATAAATCATGAATTTGTCTAGACATTATTAAATTAAAGATATCATCGAAAACTTACAGCAGCTTGCCAAACAAAGGCTAAGAGAAAAAAAAACAGGGGTATTACTGGCATAACATCTACGATTGGATTTAAAAAAGCGTAGGCCTCGGGCAATTTGGCGACGAAAAAACTACTTGAATAAAGAGCAGAATTAAGACAGATACAGATCAAACTAAATATATTAAGCATAACAAACATTTTGTTCTTGAGGATAATTGTATTTTATTTATTTTGATTGAGTTATTAATAAATTGAGTTTTTTTTTTATTTTATTATTATAAATATGTTATTATTCATAGAAAAGAAAAATGAATAAAAAGAAAATAAGATAGACCAAAAAACTTTCTTTGATTTGAACTCACCCAATCAAAAATCCTTCAATTCTCAAATCAAAAGAGAATAGAATAAACCATACTTTCATACAATATCTTAATTGAATTATATGTAATGATCAATAAATTCCGTTTAATTCTACGTCTACATGTATAAAAATTCTAGTAATCTATTTTATAGATAATAGATATTTAGACTTGAGTTGACGAACAACCAGTACCAATATTAGTGTTTATTAGTGTCGACTAGAAATGGGGCGTGGCCAAGTGGTAAGGCAACGGGTTTTGGTCCCGCTATTCGGAGGTTCGAATCCTTCCGTCCCAGAACATACCTGACCCACGATCATTTTATTAATCTATAATTTTATTAATCTATAATAAAAAAGAAAATATATATCTATATCATAATCTATATCATAATAAAATATATCAAAATAAAGATTGTCTTTTCGACCAGTCTTCCGTTTAAGAGTATAATATTGTTATAGAATGTGATTCTTATTTCTTTTTTTTTTTTATTAATCATATCTTTTTCACAAATTTAATCGAGTTCAAATAACACGCATATGAAACGAAATTTTGATTTGTTAAATATTGCTGATTTTACAATATGAAATATGAAAAAATAACAACCTAAACCTAAATCTTCAATCTTTCCTTACATTAGTCTTTTTTTTTTATTAATCATTGATGGTTTAATCCAATATGGATTTATCTTTCTCTTAATGATGATAAAAAGCGAATGGTACTTACTGTAAAACCTTATGCAAATAATGATATAGGGTAGGAAACTATTCAATCAATTAAATCTTTTTAATGATTTCTTATGAGTTCTTGGTACTCTAAGAAGTGTGAAATTGTTGAATTTATCCTATCACGTTACTTGAAGATAGATATTCAAAATAACTTGTTTATTCGTGTTTATTTATTCATGTTATGTTAGTTATAATTAAAAAAAAATTATAAACAATGGGGTTAAATTGATTGAATTCTTGTTGAGACTTCGTCATACATTATCCATTCTTCATATAGAAGAAAAAAGTATAGATTATTATGTACCGACCGAACCGATGATTATTCACGATTCCATAATTGAATCAATTACATACTGGTTCCAAACTGAAGGAATGTTATGGTAAAACTTCGTTTAAAACGATGTGGCAGAAAGCAACGTGCGACTTGAAGGACATGATCAGCTGTGGATTCTTACATCCACCACTTTTTTATATTATATAGGAACGAAAGTGCTCTTGGCTCGACATTATTTGTTCTGTTCCACTGGAACTCTCATTTTTGAGAGTGTTGCCATGTAAATAGTACACGATGGAGCTCGAGTAGAACGTATTGATTAATTTCTCAAGGGCAAGAATCTAAGGTTAGTATCGATCAATAAATTGGAACAACTTCGTAAGTATATTTTAGATATATAAATCTAAAGGATCCAATTCGATAAAATTTAAAAGTTAATTTTGTTGGAATTGGTAAAACTCTTTTGATCAAATCAAAAGTAAAGTGTATTACGTAGGAATCAACCATTCATACGATTCTTTGATAGAAAGAAATCACAAAAAATGGTATGTTGCTGCCGTTTTGAAACGATTTAAAGATCACCGAAGTAATGTCTAAACCCAATGATTCAAGGCAAAGATAAAGATCCTGGAACAAGGAAATACCGTTTTCAATTGTCTCAACAACCAGATCATATTTAAGAATCAAAATAGATTCTAAAGGAGACAGACAAAAAGGGTTAGAGACCACTCAATAAATTTAATACCTAAAAGGTTTCTTTTGAGTTATTTGAGAGTTATTCAACTTGAGTTATGAGGATACAAATAATTTTTTTTTTTTGGGGGGGGGGGAAGACTAAGAAAAAGTATTTAAACTAAAATCAATAATATAATGAATTTGATGATTTTATGGATCTATTTGATATTATGATTCTATACATAGACATAATTTAGAATTTTCTCGAGCCGTACGAGGATAAAACTTCTTATACGTTTCTAGGGGGGGGGGGAGTATTGTTCATCTATCCCAATGAGCCATTTATCGAATCGTTGCAATTGATGTTCGATCCCGACGAGAGGGAAGAGATCTTCGTAAAGTGGGTTTTTATGACCCGATAAAGAATCAAATCTATTTAAATGTTCCTGCTATTCTATATTTCCTTGAAAAAGGTGCTCAACCTACAGGAACTGTTCATGATATTTCAAAAAGGGCGGGGGTTTTTACGGAACTTCGCCCTAATCAACAAATAAAATTCAATTAATGAAAATAAAAAAATGTGGATGATTTGTATATAGCCTTGTATAACCTTTTTGTTTCTTTGCTATTTCCTCTTTTGTTCTATTTATCTCATACTCAATTTATTATTGTTACTATAAAAGAGTGTCTTTTAGAACGACAAAAATCGATTTATATTTTATTGATATAAATTTTATTGATATATATAAAATAGATAGAAAAAGATTAAGTGAATAAATAAATGAAGTAATCGGGTCTATAAATAT